TTATTGTTCCTATACAGTTCGAACTATTTACGGGGTATTAGGGATCAAAATTTGGATTTTTATAGACAAGGAAGAGGAATAAGAAAATAAAGGAAAACTCACTCCTTCTTTTTTGGGCCAATCAAATCAAGCAATTCTTAATTTGATTCTAATTCTATAGGGTTTAATAAAAATTAGATTAATCTTTTAATATAATTGCTATGCTTAGTGTGTGACTCGTCAGTTTTGTAGGGTTTGGATTAAAAAAGCAACCCGGTAGTATTAAAACTAACTCATCACTTCCTATTATTTGGATCTAAAGAACCAGTCAAACTATGATAAATTGCTCATATTTTTGTAGCAACTGAGATTTGAACTTTAATTCTAAATTTAATTAAAGCAAAATAAAGAAGAAAGATATGGATAAATGGAAAGATGAGAGAAAGAGAGAAAATAAACATATATGCTATAGAATCCAATATGTAAGGTCTATGAGTCATCTCATAAAAGGCAGTGTAATAAAGCATCAATACTAATTGATTCATCGATAATGAACTATTCAATGAATCCTTCGTATAAAAGAAAAAATTGAAGAGCTTAGAGCCAATAAAGACTAAGAAAGTTGACTCACGAATAAATTGGATTATGAGCTCCATTGTAGAATTCGGACCTAACCATTAACTACGAAGTGGTGGGAACGATGGAACCTGTGAATGCAAAAGATTTGATTGAACAAATAAATCTTAATGATTCACTAGTCAGGATGGCGAAATTAACCATAAAGAATCTGTTCTGATACGTCACGGATGGGCGTTAGGACTGAAATAGAGATTGCAAGAGTAAATATTCGCCCGCGAAAAACTTTATTTTTTTAGTGATAAACTTAGATAAAGGACAAAAGAAAAGAAAGTAAGAACTTATAAAAAAACGATTATATTATTTATTTGAGTAATAGTTTAATTTAATAATAAAAAAAAGTCCATTTTAATCCTTTTATTCGTGAGGAGCTGGATGAGAAGAAATTTTCATGTCCAGTTCTGTAGTAGAGATGGAATTCGAAAACAACCATCAACTATAACCCCAAAAGAACTAAATTCCGTAAACAACATAGAGGAAGAATGAAAGGAATATCTTATCGGGGGAATGTAATTTCTTTCGGTAAATATGCTCTTCAAGCACTTGAACCTGCTTGGATCACATCTAGACAAATCGAAGCGGGTCGACGGGCAATGACACGAAATGCGCGCCGTGGTGGAAAAATCTGGGTCCGCATATTTCCAGACAAACCGGTTACACTAAGACCTGCTGAAACACGTATGGGTTCGGGGAAGGGGTCCCCTGAATATTGGGTAGCTGTTGTTAAACCGGGGCGAATACTATATGAAATAAGTGGAGTAACCGAAAATATAGCTCGAAGAGCTATTTTAATAGCAGCATCAAAAATGCCTATACGAACGCAATTTATTATTTCGGGATAAAAAATGTAGAATCGCTAGAAATCTATCTTAAGTATGAAAAAAAATTGTGGTTTTTTCTTTTTGGACAACTAATATTTCTTTTATTTTATTCATTCTTTGCATTAAATTTATATGATTCAACCTCAGACCCATTTAAACGTAGCCGATAATAGCGGGGCTCGAAAATTAATGTGTATTCGAATCATAGGAGCTAGCAATCGTCGATATGCTCATATTGGTGACGTTATTGTTGCTGTGATCAAAGAAGCAATACCCAATATGCCCCTACAAAAATCAGAAGTAGTTAGAGCGGTAATTGTTCGTACCTGTAAAGAACTTAAACGTGACAGCGGCATGATAATACGATATGATGACAATGCTGCAGTTGTGATTGATCAAGAAGGAAATCCAAAAGGAACTCGGATTTTTGGTGCAATCCCCCGAGAATTAAGACAATTAAATTTTACTAAAATAGTTTCATTAGCTCCCGAGGTATTATAAAGTAAAACGAGATGTTGATTTTTTTTTATCTTTCTTTAGGTTATTTGAAAGAAATAGATTAAGAACTAGATCGATTTGTAGATTGTATCTCACGTATATACCTTTTCAAATTCCTATATCATAAACCAATAAAAAAAACATGTTGATTATATCCAATTTAGAGGCACCAATAATTTTAGTTCATCATGGGTAGAGACACTATTGCTGAGGTGATAACCTCTATACGAAATGCGGATATGGATAGCAAAAGAGTTGTTCGCATAGCATCTACTAATATTACCGAAAATATTGTTAAACTACTTTTACGAGAAGGTTTTATTGAAAATGTCAGAAAACATAGAGAAGAAAACAAATCTTTTTTGGTTTTAACCCTGCGCCATAGAAGGAATAGGAAAAGACCCTATAAAAATTTTTTAAATTTAAAACGGATCAGTAGACCCGGTCTACGAATCTATTCTAACTCTCAACGAATTCCTAGACTTTTAGGTGGAATCGGGATTGTAATTCTTTCTACTTCTCGCGGTATAATGACAGACCGGGAGGCTCGACTAGAAGGAATAGGCGGAGAAATTTTGTGTTATATATGGTAATCCTTTTCATATCCAAATGGGATCCGAAATCTCTTCCTATTTGTAACAAAAAAAAGAAGGGGGAAAATTGTCTAATATCGTTTCGCCTCCATTAGTTGATACTTCAAGGAGGCTTTACCTGGAATGAAAGAACAAAAATGGATTCATGAAGGTTTAATCACTGAATCGCTTCCAAATGGCATGTTCCGGGTTCGGTTAGATAATGAGGGTTTGATTCTAGGTTATGTTTCAGGAAAGATCCGACGTAGCTTTATACGGATACTACCCGGAGATAAAGTCAAAATTGAAGTAAGTCGTTATGATTCAACCAAAGGACGTATAATTTATCGCCTACGAAACAAAGATTCAAAAGATTAGGCGGTTTTTTTTGTATTGAATATGAATCGAGATGAAAAATTTCAAGAAACTTATTTTCTACCAAGAAGTAAATTCAGAATTAAGGAATGATAAATATGAAAATAAGAGCTTCCGTTCGTAAAATTTGTGAAAAATGTCGACTAATACGCAGGCGGGGGCGCATTATAGTAATTTGTTCCAACCCGAGACATAAACAAAGACAAGGATAATAAGACTCGCTAAAGGGTTCCGTGTCCAAATAAAGAATCTGTTTTGATGTTAAATGGATATATCCATATATTTCTGATTCATATTTATGAGATGATAAAATATGGCAAAAGCTATGCCGAGAATCGGTTCACGTAGGAATACACGCATTGGATCACGTAAAAGTACACGTAGAATACCAAAGGGAGTTATTCACGTTCAAGCAAGTTTCAATAATACCATTGTGACGGTTACAGATGTACGGGGTCGGGTGGTTTCCTGGTCCTCCGCCGGTACTTGTGGATTCAAGGGTACAAGAAGAGGGACCCCCTTTGCTGCTCAAACGGCAGCAGGAAATGCTATTCGTACAGTAATTGATCAAGGTATGCAAAGAGCCGAAGTCATGATAAAAGGGCCTGGTCTCGGAAGAGACGCAGCATTACGAGCTATTCGTCGAAGTGGTATACTATTAACTTTCGTACGGGATGTAACGCCTATGCCACATAATGGCTGTAGACCTCCGAAAAAAAGACGTGTGTAAAAATCAGCAATGAAGAAATTCCAAGAGAAACAAGAGAAATAAATAATTCAATAAAAAAAAATAAAAAAATATTACTATGGTTCGAGAGAAAGTAACAGTATCTACTCGGACACTACAGTGGAACTGTGTTGAATCAAGAACAGACAGTAACCGTCTTTTTTATGGGCGCTTTCTTCTGTCTCCGCTTATGAAAGGCCAAGGCGACACAATAGGCATTGCAATGCGAAGAGCTTTGCTTGGAGAAATAGAAGGAACATGTATCACCCGTGTAAAATTTGAGAACGTCCCGCACGAATATTCTACTATAACGGGTATTCAAGAATCGGTTCATGAAATTTTAATGAATTTGAAAGAAATTGTATTTAGAAGTAATCTATATGGAACTTGTGACGCGTCTATTTGTGCCAGGGGTCCTGGATATGTAACTGCTCAAGATATTATCTTACCGCCTTATGTCGAAATCGTCGACAATACACAACATATAGCTAGCTTAACAGAACCCATTAATTTTTCTATTCGATTAGAAATCGAGAGAAATCGCGGATATCTTCTAAAAATGCTACATAACTTTGAAGACGGAAGTTATCCTATAGATGCTGTATTCATGCCTGTTCGAAACGTGAATCATAGTATTCATTCCTATGGGAATGGGAATGAAAAACAAGAGATACTGTTTCTCGAAATATGGACAAATGGAAGTTTAACTCCAAAAGAAGCACTTCATGAAGCCTCTCGGAATTTAATTGATTTATTTATTCCCTTTTTACATAAGGAAGAAGAAAACTCAACCTTCGAGGACAATAAAGAAACCGTTCCTTTTTCCCCCTTTATTTTTCATGATAAATTGGAGAAACTAAAAAAAAACAACAAAAAAAGAGCATTGCAATCGATTTTTATTGACCAATCTGACTTGTCTCCCAGGGTCTATAATTGCCTCAAAAGGTCCAATATATATACATTATTTGACCTTTTGAATAACAGTCAAGAAGATCTTATGAAAATTGAACATTTTCGCCTCGAAGATGTAAAACATATATTGGGGATTCTAGAAAAACATTTCGCAATTGATTTACCAAAAAAGAAGTTTTAAATCTATTGAATTTGTTTTTTTTTATTAAGATGAAAATATGTTTTCAATCTGTAGGTCCAATTCATATTCATATATTTGAAAGAAATTCTTAATTTTCTTGAATAGATGTATCTAGGGAGAATTCGCTTTAAAGCGACTATTCCCTAGATACATACGTCGTATTATTTCATAATTGAATCAAATTAAAAAAGACCTAAAGTTAGGGATTTATCAATTGGTAATGTTGCACCAATACCTAACCAAAGAGCGACTACGGTACCAATCAAAAAGACGGTTGTCGCTACTGGACGACGAAATGG